TGGTCCTTCACTAATCGGGGCCAAAACTCCGGAAATTAGAAATGCCAAAATAGGAATAACACTTGATATTATTAGAAATGCCCAGAAAATATCATATTCGTGAAGCAGAAACATAGAAGCACTCCTATTAATGTGGAATATACCGAATTAGTTGATTCAAATTGGAATTCTCAATTCATCCATAACTGCATTAGTCGAAACAACAATTTTGATCAAACCACATAGTTTCGTTTGTTTACTTGTTGTGGGTCATGTATCGTCTCAAGATTCATCCAATGGAATCCCACTTACACTTACTTTGATTCTATTTAGATATGGTGTAGACATATAATGCTATTATACAAATCAAACTCTCTCCTACCTTGCCTCGGGTTTTCTATCAAACAAAAAAAGGAATTAAGGAATTTTTTTGAAAGAATATTTTTAATAATATGAATTGAAAGTGAAATAATATTCAAACAATATTATTCAAATAAGATTAAATATTAAACATAAAGAATTTCAATATTCTATTAATATAATAGAGCCAAAGAGGAGGTCTGGCCCATTTTTTCTCTCTCTCTCTTTTTTTTTTTTTCTTAGTGATTTAGAATATAGTCAGTAGTCAGATGTAATAGAATTTCTAGGAATTTCCATCTCGGGATTTATGGTATATTCTACGTGGCTGTGTTGGTGTATTCTTTTCATTAAGATCCGGATAGAGGATTATTGTTTCTATTGATTTGATACGGATACGAAAACGGAATGCATCGACCGATTCGATTCTCTCTCCCTGTCCCAGATTTATACTTAATTGATTTGATTCAATCCATTGAATTGTGAAGAACCCTTCCATATAAAAACTCGTGGGTTCCTATACCCAAATTAGGAAACTTTGGACCTGTACTACCCCGGCCCCGGCTTTACCCCCGAGTTAGAAGTCTTGAAAGAATCATTTCAGACCCATTTCTAGGACTAAAGATCGTGATTTGGAATGACTCGAAATACTTATTTATTTAATGTAATAATAACACCTAGCAGGACCAACCAACGAGTTAGGTTTCGTGACAACAAAAAACGTTTCTTTTGAAGCAAACCTACAAAAGGGGGCATCGTTTAATGGTAGAGTCGGCTGAATCGTAAATGATTTACAGAAGATACTTCGAATGGAATCATGCGTTGTCGAACGATTCGATAGACAAAATCTCCCCATCCCAAAACCAACTCATAGAACATAGAAATAGAAGAGGGTGCGTTGATACATTTAGGACCAATTCATTGTCTCTAAAACAATGAATTGGGATTGTTGTTCTGCCAAAAGGCGATACGTCGGGGGATTCCTAACTCATCCAAGTTCAAATGGGCCCTAATCTTTTTAGATAAAGTCTGCATTGGTAGAATTGGAATGATGAACAAATTGGATTGGGTAAATTGGAATAAAAAAAAATAAGTTATAAGTTTAAGTATTGTACAGAAAAATGACGACTTGCTTTGCTAAGCCGGTTATACAAAGAAAAGCCTATTGTACAATGAAACTTACCAAAGAGCTTCGTTTTTGAAACTCTGGCTTTTCTACAAATACAAGAACAAGAATAGGTTCTAGATAATGTGACTTACTATTAGATTGAATTTGGATTTGATTTGGTTGGGTCAGGTTGGAGTTTTTCTTGAGCCAGGCTCATGTTATGATTTTGACTTCATAAATTGACTTGGGTATACCAAAGCAAAGGTGTATCACTAAATCTTGGATCATGGACAAATAAAAGAGGAAAAAGGCCGTATGTCATTCACAGACGAAGATTAATGAAGAAGAATGGGTTTGTTTATCCGAGATTTGAAAATACCGATCCGATTGGATCCATTGGAATAAATTATTGTTTTCAAGCCCCGAGGGATCTCCGTGATCCTGTGGGAATGATTCCATTTCTATGGAACAATCAACCGGCCGGTCACACGCACTAATTAGGAAATGAATACAAAAATGTATAGGGCTATACGGACTCGAACCGTAGACCTTCTCGGTAAAACAGATCAAACTTATTATTATCGAAATGATTCGAACTGTTTCAAAGACCCAACATGCGTTTTTTTTTTTTGCATTGGGCTCTTTCATTAACTGATAAAAAGATCGGCTAGTCTACCATATTTTTTCTTGACAGGAAGATAACGAGATGGCTCCATGTGCTCGGATTCATTATTTGAATTCTGATCCGGGAGCAATACCAAAGTGTTTCAAAGAAGGGTTACCCTGACGTAGGTCTGCCTCCGGCCTAGATCAACCTAAGTTAAATGGAGTCTCTATCAATCCGCCCCAAGAGTCAAATATGATACTTCATACACCTTAAAGTTCATAGGACGAAAAGAGGTTATTTTGAGGTCCTTATCCTCATTATGCCTAGCATTGAAGGGCCTGGGTATTCACCTTATCAATGATCAAACCAATGATGGGTTCTATTTGGTACCTGAATTGGCACCTGAATCGGACCGAACAAAATATTTGTCAGGCTATTGTTCTCTTGTT